ATTTTAAAGGGGTTACCCTTTTATTCATTTAGTCTTAAAAAGGAATCTTTATTTTTGGCTTACAAGACCAATATTTTTCATAATTAAATTATTAAGACTACATAAAATAGTTTAAAGAAAATACTGGTTTTGGAAATCAGAGATGGTAGTATTACTTTTTTTGAGTGTTTATTATTGTATTTACGATACCTATTTTTATACTATTAGTAAGTCTTTGGGTGTTTGTTTCTAAACGAAAACATTTAATAAGAATGTTAATTAGGTTAGAATATTTGGCTTTGACTGGATTTTTTTTAATTGTTTTAGTAAGTTATTTTTCGGGTCTAGAAAGTTATTTATCTTTAGTTTTTTTGATTTCTTCTGTTTGTGAAGGAAGCCTTGGGGTAAGGATTTTAATTAATATAGTTCGTTCTTATGGGGGGGATTATGTTATAAATATAAGGATTTTAAAATGTTAAAATTTATTTTTTTTATAAGAGGATTATTTTTAATATCTAAATTTATATCTGTTTTTTATTTTTGTTTTTCTTTGATTTTTTTAATTTTAAGTTGGCTAGTAATTGAGGGTACATTTTTTTCTAGGGGGTCTTCTATAGGTCTAGATTCTTTAAGTTGATTTTTGATTTTACTTTCTTTTTGAATTATTTTATTAATATTATTATCTAGTAATTCTTATTATTATTTAGGGTTATATAGAGAGAAATATAGTTTTGTTTTAGGATTAATAATATTATTATTATTTATGACTTTTTCAACTTTAGACATTTTATCTTTTTATATTTTTTTTGAAGGTTCTTTAATTCCAATTTACATATTAATTGTTGGTTGAGGTTACCAGCCTGAACGTTTGCAAGCTGGAATTTATTTATTTTTATACACAATTATAGCTTCTTTACCTTTATTAATTTCATTAATATTGATTTTTAAAAGAAATTCTGGGTTTAGAATATGCTTATTAAAAAATATAAATAATAGTATAGAAATAAGGTTCTGATTTATATTTTCTATATTAGCTTTTTTTGTTAAATTACCTGTTTTTTATTTTCACTTATGACTTCCAAAGGCCCATGTGGAGGCTCCTGTTTCTGGTTCAATAATATTAGCAGGTGTTCTTTTAAAATTAGGTTGTTACGGGGTCATACGTTTAATAATATTTTTTGACGGGGGAGTTATTTATTTAAGGTCTTTTATAGTCTCTTGAGGTTTATTGGGGGGGTTAGCTGTTAGATTAATCTGTATACGTCAAGTTGATTTAAAATCTCTTATTGCATATTCTTCTGTTAGTCATATAGGTTTAGTAATAGCAGGATTAGGTTCTTGAGGTATATGGGGGTACGTGGGTAGATTATATATGTGTATTGCCCACGGCTTATGTTCTTCAGGATTATTTTTTTTATCAGGAGTAGTTTTTGAACGAAGAGGCTCTCGTAGTATTTCTGTTAATAAAGGTTTATTAAATTTAATACCCAGTCTATCTTTATGATGATTTTTATTTTGTATTGGTAATATAGGAGCCCCTATTGCTTTAAATTTAATTGGGGAGTTAGGTTTATTAGGAAGTATTTTAAGGTTTAGAATATTATCAATAATTTTCTTAATAATATTTTCATTTATAGGAGCTTGTTATAGGTTATTTTTATTTTCAGGTACTCAACATGGGGATTATTATAAAGGAATTCAATCTATGAATGATAGTTTAGTAAAGGAGCATTTAGTACTTTTCCTTCATTTCTTTCCTTTAGTATTATTAATATTAGAAGTGGATCTTTTAAGTTACTAAATGTTTAAATAGTTTAATATAAAATTTAGGTTTGTGATTCCTAGGATACATTTAATATGTTTTAGACATAAGTGGTTATAATTAAATTTTTAATTAAAATTCAGTAAGTTAATAGGAAACCTATAGTTTTCATATAGGTCACTATAATTAAAATCGACATAATCACACTTTGAGATGATGAATCACTTATACTAATTATTTTTAGAGAAGAGTATGGGGTGATTTGCTGTGTATATAATCTGGCAATTTTATATTAGGAAGAGGTAAATATTTTCTTTTTTCCTTAGGATTTTAAATTAAATTATCTAAACTATTAAAGTTTAGTTTATATTTTAGTTCATTTACTTTAAATAAACTTATTTGAAATTTAACTTATAGTTAAATTAATAAAGTATTTACCTTCATTTAAGTTACATAATTACAATGTTTTATATAACTGTTTAATGATATAATGTTATCTTATAATATTATCTTTTTAGGTTATAATCGGTAAGCTGGTATAAATTATTTTTAGCAATATAATATTTTGGAGGAGATAAGGTATTTAACTTAACTTATTTTCTTTTCTTAGAATTTTTAGATACATAATAGCTTTTAGGTTGTTAAATTTTAAAATAGTTCATTATAAACTTTAAGCTTATATTTTTATTAAGTATCTATATTTTAGATATATATATGTATATAAAGATACTAAAATTTTTAATTAAGATTTAATAAATAGAGAATCTATAATTCTCGTTTGGAGGTACCTAATTAAAATGTTAGTATTAAGAATTTGAAATTTAATTTTTATTTTTCTTTTTTTTCTTTCTTTTATCAGTTTTTTTGTGTCTATACTTATATTATCTAAATCTATAAGAATTCATCTAAGTTGAAGACTTTTTACTTGGGGGAGGAGAGATGTGACTTTTACTTTTTTATTTGATTGGGTTTCTTTTTCTTTTACCTCTTTTGTGTTACTAATTTCAGGTAGGGTATTTTTTTATTCTGGAGAATATATGGAGGGGGAATTAAATATTAGGCGTTTTATTTTTTTGATAATTGCTTTTGTGAGTTCCATAGGGTTGTTAATTTTTAGCCCAAACTTATTCAGTTTACTTTTAGGTTGAGATGGTTTAGGTTTAGTATCTTATTGTTTAGTAATTTATTACCAAAATTATAAATCTTTAAATGCTGGGGTTTTAACTGTTTTATCCAACCGTGTTGGAGATGTTTTTATCTTATTAGCAATTGTTTTTATATTAAATTATGGGGATTGAGGATTTGTTTCTTGGTTAGGGGATAGATACTTTCTATATATGATTAGGTTTTTAATTATTTTAGCATCTTTAACTAAAAGAGCTCAAATTCCTTTTTCTGCTTGGCTACCAGCGGCTATAGCCGCCCCTACTCCTGTTTCTTCTCTAGTTCACTCCTCAACTTTAGTAACTGCCGGGGTATACTTAGTAATTCGTTTAGGTTGAGTTTATGATTTTTGGCTTAATGATATACTAATAATTTTATCCTCTTTAACTATATTTATAGCAGGTTTAGGGGCTTGTTATGAGTTTGACATAAAGAAAGTTATTGCTTTATCAACTTTAAGACAGTTAGGGCTTATAATATATAGATTATCTTTAGGTTTAGTGAAAGTAGCTTTATTCCATTTAATAATACATGCTTTATTCAAAGCTTTACTATTTATAAGAGCTGGTTGCATTATTCATGGTACAAAAGGTTGACAGGATTTGCGTTTAATAGGAGGCTCTTTTTTTAATTTACCTTTTATTAGAAGTTGTTTTGTAGTTTCTAATTTGGCTTTAGTGGGTATACCTTTTTTGGCAGGATTCTATTCAAAAGATTTAATTTTAGAACTTTCTTTATCTCAAGAGATAAATTTTTTTAGTTTATTAATTTTGTTTTTGGCGACTGGTTTAACTGTTATATATACTTTTCGTTTATTATATTATATCATAATTCGAGAGTATCCTATAGGAGGATCTATAAATTTAAGAGATGGGAGAGGAGGGATAATGAAATCTTGTGTTGGTTTAACCCTTTTTTCTGTATTTTTTGGGGCTCTTATATCTTGAATAATTATAGAAGTGCCAGAAATTTTTTTACCTTTTTCATTAAAAAACTTGACTTTAACTGTTTGTGTTATTGGGGGAATTTTAGGTTATTTAGTTTCCCAATCTATATTTTTAACAAAAAATTTAAAATTAGGTTATATTTTTTTTGTTTGGTTTGCTGGGTCCATATGATTCTTACCTTATCTCTCTACTCAATTTTTAATTTTAAAACCTTTAAACAAAGGTTTAGATATTATAAAATTTGGGGATATAGGTTGATTAGAAATTTATGGTGGGCAAGGAATTAATTTTTATTTAAGGAAGTTATCATTTTATTTAAACTTAATATCTTCCCAAGGAATTAAATTTTTTATTTTTTTATTTTGGTCTTTAGTATTTTTATATATTATGATCTACTAAAATAGCTCAAATTTAGAGTTATGTATTGAAGCTACAAAGATGACTTAGGTCTTTTAGTATAAAATCTTGTAAATAAAAAATTTAATTCCTTGGGAAGATATTATGTTTAAATAAAATGATAACTTCCTTAAATAAAAATTAATTCCTTGCCCACCATAAATTTCTAATCTTAATATATTGTGTAGGTATAGTTATCAATATTTTAGAGTTGAATAATATATTGTATAAAATTTAGAAAAATGTTACAAACTATTGCAAATATAAAAGTTAGAAGCTTTTAATAATCATTTTTTTATCTTAAGAAACAGATATTTCTTTTTTTCAATGAAAATGAAAAGTTTTTAATAAACTATAAAGACTCAGAAAAGGGCGGGGAGACCCTACCTTCTTTTGATTGCAGGTCAAATATTTTGAAACTTCTTTTCTCTTAACCAAAGTTTTACTTATCTTATTATTAACAATAATATTGCTTATTTAGCTATGATTAAAAATAAGGGTTCATAAACCAAAAACTGAGCCGAAATCAGCAGCAATATTTTCGCTTCTTATTTATAGCTAAGAGATTCATTCTAAAGTTTGGTCTTTTCATTCATAGAATAATCCTAAAGTAACTAACCTTAAAAATAAAGTACCAACAGAAAATCATTCTAATGGGTTTAATGAATTTGAGATAACCCCTAAAGGTAAAAGGATAGAGATCTCAATATCAAAAATTAAGAAAATAATCGCAATTAAAAAAAATCGAATGGAGAAAGGTATTCGGGATCTATTTTTAGGGTCAAACCCACACTCAAAAGGGGATCTTTTTTCTAAATCAAAAAAACTTTTTTTTGATAAGATTGTAGAAATAAGAATTAAGATGCTACTAATAACTAAAGATAAAAAGAAGCTTAAAATAACTATGTAAATTATCTAATCTAAAAATTAGACCTAAAGATTGGAAGTCTATAATACTTTTTATACTAATTAGATATATACTTGTTACCCTCCTCATCAGTAAATAGACACATATAGGAAAAGTCAAACTACATCAACAAAATGTCAGTATCAAGCTGCAGCTTCAAATCCAAAATGGTGGGTAGGGGTGAAATGAAACTTAATTATCCGGGTTAAACAAATTATAAGGAAGGTGGAGCCAATAATTACGTGGAGTCCATGAAATCCTGTAGCCACAAAAAAAGTTGAGCCATAAACAGCTTCTGAGATGGTAAAAGGAGCTTCTAAGTATTCATAAGCTTGTAAAGCGGTAAAATAGACCCCTAAAATAACTGTAAAAATTAAACTTTGAATTGCTTGAGTATGGTTACCATTTATAAGGGAGTGGTGGCTTCAGGTTACTGTTACCCCTGAGGCTAATAAAATAGCTGTATTAAGAAGTGGAATTTGGAAAGGATTAAAAGTTATTACTCCTATAGGGGGTCATAGAGTTCCAATTTCTACTGAAGGAGCTAATCTAGCATGAAAAAATGCTCAAAAAAAAGATAAAAAGAAAAAGATTTCTGAAACAATAAATAAAATTATTCCTCATCGTAGATTAATTATAACAATAGAATTATGGTGTCCTTGGTAGGTTCCTTCTCGAGAGATGTCTCGCCATCACTGGTATGAGGATAAAATTAAAATAAAAAAAGCTAAAGTAATAATATATAAAGAATTAAAGTGAAACCAGAAAGATAAACCTACAGTTAGAGATAAGGCTCCTACTGAGGCTGTTAAAGGTCAAGGTCTTATTTCTACTAAATGAAAAGGATGATGTGAATGGTTTGTCATTAGACTTCTCTAGCATAAAGAGTTCTTAAGGTAGCAAAAACATAGGATTGAATTACAGCAACAGCTGCTTCCAATGTTAATAATGTAAATTGAGCTATAGTTACAGATAAAATAATAATAAATTTTGCTCCTACTATACTTTCACCTAATAAAATTAATAGTAGATGGCCTGCTGTTAAATTAGCAGCTAATCGGACTGATAAAGTGATAGGACGAATAATATTTCTAACTCTTTCAATTAGAACTATAAACGGTATAAGAATAATAGGGGTGCCTAAAGGTACCAAATGTGCGAATATATGTTTAGTGTTGTTGATTCATCCATAAATTATAAAGGCTAATCATAATGTAAAAGCTAAGGAAAGGGACATAGCTAAATGGGAAGTTCTTGTAAAAGTGTAAGGTATCAACCCAAATAAGTTATTTACTAAAATAAATAAAAATAGAGTAATAAAAAAAATTAAATTTTTAAATCTTTTAAATAGTGGAGTAAATTCTTTTTGGATTTTATTTAAAATATCTGTAACTAAAAATCTACTTTTAGAGTTAGAAATCCAAAAAGTTGGGAAAATTACAACTAAGAAAATTATAGTTCTAACTCAATTTATTTGGATAGAAAAAGTTGAAGATATAGGGTCAAATCTAGAAAATAAATTTGTTATCATTCTCATTTTTGGGTTATAATATATTTAGAATCTTTTTGACTAAAAGGGCTATTTGGGGTTTTTCTAAAATAAATTATAGCTACTAAAATTAAAATTAAAGTAATAGAAGTAAAAAGAATTAATCTTCATCTAATAGGAGATATATGGGGAATGTGAAAATACTCTAAAAAGAGATTCCTCCAAAAAGGAGAGGGGGGTATATTTTCATTCATAATTATTAATTCAGTTTAAAAAGGTATTTATTGTGACAGCTTCAACTACAATAGGTATAAATCTATGATTTGCTCCACAGATTTCTGAACATTGACCAAAAAATAACCCTGGTCGGTTGATTAAAAATGTTAATTGGTTTAATCGACCAGGAACAGCATCTGCTTTTACTCTAAGTGCTGGTACAGTTCAGGAATGAATAACATCTGTGGATGAAACTAAAATTCGGATATAGGAGTTGATTGGTACAATTATTCGGTTATCTACTTCAATTAACCGAAATTGATTTTGATCTAAATCTTTTGTAGGCAATATATATGAATCAAATTCTAAATTTAAAAAATCTGAATATTCATAGGATCAGTATCATTGATGTCCTATAGATTTAATAGTAATAGAAGGGTTATCATATTCATCTAATAAATATAATAAATGAAGAGAAGGGAGGGCAATAAAAATAAGTAATAATGCAGGTACAAAAGTTCAAATAATTTCGATGATATTACCTTGGAGAAGAAAACGATCTAAAAATTTGTTTCTAAATAAGGTTCCAATAATGTAAGCTACTAATCTAGTAACTAGTGTTAGTACTAGTATGGAATGATCATGAAATAAAATTAATTCTTCTATTAATGGAGAAGCTCTGTCTTGGAATCCAAGTTGTGATCAAGTTGACATTATTTAAAAACTACTTTATTTAAAGTTACTTTAGCATGACAAGCTAATATTATTTTTTAACTAAGTTTTTAAGAAAAGGAGTTTAACCTTTATATATAGATCTTAAATCTATTGCACTTGTCTGCCACCTTAAAAATTATTAATTAATAAAGTATGGTAACTCATTATATCTATGGAAATGAGGGGGGGTATTATGAAGCCATTCTACATTAGAAGATATACTAGTAGAAAATATAGTTGGTCGTATAGAAACTAAAGCTTCCCATAAGATAAAAATAAAACCTAAGGTTCTTACGAATGATAAGGTGGAACCAATAGAAGATACTACATTTCATGTTGTGAATGAATCTGGGTAGTCTGAGTATCGTCGGGGTATCCCTGCTAACCCTAAAAAATGTTGAGGAAAGAAGGTAAGATTAACCCCAATAAACATAGCTGTGAAATGAGTTTTTAGTCATTTAGGTTTTATAGTAACCCCTGATAGAAGAGGAAATCAATAAACTGCTCCAGCTAAAATACCAAATACAGCTCCTATTGATAAAACATAATGAAAATGGGCAACTACATAATAAGTATCATGTAACACAATATCAAGAGAAGAATTTGCTAAAACTACTCCAGTTACTCCCCCAACAGTAAACAAAAATAAGAATCCTAGGGCTCATAAAAGAGAGGGGCTTAAATAAAAATGAGATCCGTGTAGAGTTCCTAATCAACTAAAAACTTTGATTCCTGTAGGAACTGCAATAATTATTGTTGCTGAAGTAAAATAAGCACGAGTATCAACATCTATCCCTACAGTAAACATATGATGGGCTCAAACTACAAATCCTAATACCCCAATAGCAATAATAGCGTAAATTATACCTAGAGTTCCAAAAGATTCTTTTTTTCCTCTTTCTCTTGCAATAATGTGTGAAATTATCCCAAAAGCAGGAAGAATAAGAATATAAACTTCCGGATGCCCAAAAAATCAAAATAAATGCTGATAAAGAATTGGATCCCCCCCTCCTGTGGGGTCAAAAAAGGAGGTATTTAAATTTCGATCTGTTAAAAGTATGGTGATGGCTCCCGCTAAAACAGGTAATGATAGTAATAATAAAATTACTGTAACAAATACTCTTCAAACAAATAAAGGTAAACGGTCAAAAGTTAAAGTTTCAGCTCGTATATTAATAACTGTGGTTATAAAATTAATTGCTCCTAAAATAGAAGAGGCCCCTGCTAAATGAAGAGAAAAAATTGATAAGTCTACGGAAGCCCCAGAATGAGCAATATTTCTTGATAATGGGGGGTATACAGTTCATCCTGTTCCTGCTCCTGCCTCAACTAATGAGCCTCTAATTAATAATATTAATGCAGGTGGGAGAAGCCAAAATCTTATGTTATTTAATCGGGGGAAAGCTATATCAGGGGCTCCTAATATTAATGGTAATAGTCAGTTACCAAATCCTCCAATTATAATAGGTATAACTATAAAAAAAATTATGATAAAAGCATGAGCTGTAACTACAACATTATAAATTTGGTCGTCCCCAATTAATCTACCAGGTTGGCCAAGTTCTGTTCGAATAAGTATTCTTAATGCAGTTCCAATTATGGCGGATCATGCCCCAAAAATTAAATATAAGGTTCCAATGTCTTTATGATTAGTTGAAAAAAGTCATTGTCGCGGTTATTAATGTTTAAAGAAGTTTTCTTTAATTCAAACTTTGAAGGCTTGTGGTTTATTTAACCTAAAACATTAAAAAATTATAAAACATATTGGTAGAATTCCTATTATTGAAATAAGAATAAAAATTCTATTAACAAAAAAATTTTTTTTGTCAATTCTAAATTTTTGTTGTATAATATTTTGTTGGGAGATAGTAAATGCAGATACACATATTCGTGTATAAAAAAATAGTGTAATTAATCTACTTGATAATAAAATAATTAGTATAGGGAAATTAATTCTAATAATCTCAAAAGCTATTATTTTTGGTAGGAATCCTATTAGAGGAGGTATTCCTCCTGTTGATAATAAATTTAAAAATACTAATAGTTTTGTAGAATTGTTTTTTTGAAAATAAATTTGTGAAATAAAATTTAAACCAAAAAATCAAAAAGAAAGACATCTAATAAAGGATACTAAAATATAAAGAATTAAATAATTTATTCAAATGGATGAATTTAATAATATTAATCTAATAATTCAACCTATATGGGAGATTGAAGAAAAAGCTAAGATTTTTCGTATAGATGTTTGATTTAACCCTGAAATTGCCCCAATAACAGCAGAGGCTATAGCAAAAAAGATTATAAAATTATAATTAAAAACTAAAGATAGAACTACTATAGGAGAAATTTTTTGCCATGTTATTAAAATAAATGTATTTACTCATCTTAAACCTTCTATAATTTCTGGAAACCAAAAATGGAAGGGAGCTAACCCTATTTTTGCTCTTAAAGCGATATTAAAGATTATAATTAAGTTTTCTCAAATTATAGTTCTTGAATATAACAAAAACCATATAGCCGAGAATAAAATTAATGAGGAAGCTACAGATTGAATTAAAAAGTATTTAATACAAGCTTCTCTTGTCTTTTTTCTTTCTCTTGATATATTTATAATAGGAATAAAAGATATTAAATTAATTTCTAAACCTAATCATAAACTAAAAAAGGATGAGGAAGAGATAACTAGTAAAGTTCTTGATAATAGAAAAAAAATATAAAAAATAGGGGAAAAGTATAGATTCAATAAAAAGAAGTATTCTACTATCGTTGGGGTATGAACCCAAAAGCTTTATTTAGCTTATCTTTTTTGAAAATAATAGTTCTAATATTTTTTGGTCCAAATTTGTACATGATTTTAGAATATGTATATTTGTTACTATTAAAAAATAAATTTTGGGTCTAGAAACATAAAATTTATTAATATTTGGTGTATAGGCACATATCTTTTTGGTGGATATAGAAATAGTGTGAATCTATTATTATTAATCTTTAAATCAATATAAGTAAATAAACGTAAAATAGCTTAAGATAAAGCATTAAACTTTTAATTTAAAAATAGAAACCTTTCTTTTTGCGAAAAATAAAAAATTTTTAGGTTGAAAATTTAGGGGTTTAATACCTTTTTTTAAAAAAAAATTGGAAAGAACGTTGTACTATATTTTAATATAAAGGTTCAAATATTAATATTATGGTAATATTATTTATTTTTTTAAAAAGCTAATTTAATATTATGATAATAAAGATAATAAATAATTATTTAATTATTGAATTATTTTGTAGAACGAACATTCCCTAAAAAGTTAGAGAGTTCCCTTTTTGGATTGTTTAAAAGGTTAAAAGGTTGTTTTTTTTGTATTTTTAATTATATATGGACCAATATATATATATGTAATAAAAAATTTTTGGTTTAATAAATAAGAATAAGATTATATTAAAAAATATTGGAAAGGATCTAATCGTTTAGGTCCAAGTTGTAAGTCTAATTGAATTTCTTTTCTACATGTAAATTAAAGTGAGAATATAATTTAAAATTAAATATTTATATAATTTTCTCAGTAGATTAAATTATTATCATAAACTATTAAGGATTGGAAAGAAATTTATGAGGGGTTAATATTGTGCCAGCACCCGCGGTCATACAATACCTTAAAATTAGAGGTTTTATATGAAATAAAATTTGTTATTATAAGTTAATCTTTATAATTTATTTAGGTATAATTAACTAAATTATATTGAAATTTTTTTGCAAATTTAAATAAGATTTAGAAGAACCTGGATTAGATACCCAGTTACAATTTCTTAATCTATTTCAGACTATTATTATTTAAGAAATTTATTGGATTTGGCGGCAAAATAACTTTTTAGAGGAACCTGCCCTATAAATGACGGTCCACAATTTACCTTACTTTTTTTAGTAGTCAGTTTACATACCGCTGTTGTCAGTTAGATTCTTTAGAAAACTATCAATAATATAAAATTATTAACTTCAAGTAAAGGTGTAGCTTATAAAAAAGACAGAGGTGGGTTACAATTAATTGAATAAGAACGAATTTGTTATTGAGAAAAACTCTGAAGGAGGATTTAATAGTAAAATTTTTTAATGAAAATTTGATGCAAGCAATATTTTGTGTACAAACCGCCCGTCGCTCTCTTTTATGAGATAAGTCGTAACAAGGTAAGTGCAACGGAAGTTGTACTTGATTTAATGAAAACAAGCTAAAAAGCATTTCATTTACACTGAAAAGTTACTTGTATTAAACAAGGTTTTCAATTAGTATAATAAGTTGTAATAATATTATTTTATAATTAATTTTTAAAAAGTATAATTAACAAAGAAATTTATTTAAAACATTAAATTAAAAGTACTGTATAGGAAAATTGAAATATTTGAAAATTTTATATAAAAAAAGAACTATAGTAGGGTACCTTTTGTATCAGGATTAATCTAATTTATAAATTTATTTATTATATCTCGAAAATATAAGAGTTAAATATTTTTAAAGTTTTTGTTTTAAAAAAATTTTTAAGAAATGTTTAGGTGCAAAACACTATTCGATTATATAAATATCTAGTTACTTTTTATAAAAATTTAGTTTAACAACTTTTAGAATTTTTAAATTTTTTAAAATAATTTTAAAAAGGGGTTATAATTTAGGGGTTGAGCTCTAAATTAATAAAAATAATAAATCAATTTAAAATAATTTTGTTTAAGCTTAAAATTAGCTATACTAGAATGTTATAATTAATAAATTGTTGATAATAATTTATATTTATTTTTTTTATTAAAAAGTTATTACAAAATTTATATTTTGTAAGAAATAATGGTTAAATAAGTAGATTTATTAATTAATACTTTTTTTTAAATAATTAAAAATTGTTTTAAAATTAATATTGCTTTTAAAGAACTCGGCAATAAGATTTCCGAATGTTTAACAAAAACATTTCTTCTTATAACAAGAAGTAAGACCTGCTCACTGAATTTTAAAGAGCCGCAGTATTTTAACTGTGCTAAGGTAGCATAATAATTAGTCTTTTAATTGGAGGCTGGTATGAAGGGTTAAACGAGAAATCAACTTTTTTGAAAGTAAAAATCTAATTTAGGGTTTAAGTGAAAACACTTAAATATTATAGTAAGACGAGAAGACCCTATAGAGTTTAATAAATTTTAAATTTAGAATTAATTGTGAATAAAGTATTAGATTGAAAGTTTATTTTGTTGGGGCGACATTAAAATATAAAAAACTTTTTATTAAAGAAACTTATATTAAAGAATAAATTTGATCCTTAAAAAAGATTAAAAGAAAAAATTACCTTAGGGATAACAGCGTAATCTTTCTTGAGAGTTCTAATCGACAGAAAGGTTTGCGACCTCGATGTTGGACTAAAATTAGTATAGGGCGCAGAAGTTCTATTTTTTGGTCTGTTCGACCAGTAATTTTTTACACGATCTGAGTTCAGACCGGCGTGAGCCAGGTTAGTTTCTATCTTTTAATAATCTTATATTAACTTAGTACGAAAGGATTAGTTACTAGTAAATTTTATAATATATTTTGAGGATTATTAATTTAGGATAAAATAAATTTGGCAGATGGATGTAACAGACTTAGAATCTGTTTAGGAAGATTAAATACTTCAATTTATAATTGTTCTATTATATTATTTAGTTATTTTAATTTGTGTATTAATCTCAGTAGCTTTTCTTACTTTATTTGAACGAAAAGTTTTAGGGTATGTACAAATTCGTAAAGGCCCCAATAAAGTAGGTTATATAGGGGTTTTACAACCTTTTTCAGATGCTATTAAACTTTTTACCAAAGAACAGACTTGATCTAATGTTTCTAATTTTTTGTTATATTATTTTTCCCCGGTATTTATATTTTTTATAGCATTATTTTTATGAATTATAATTCCTTATAGAAGGGGCTTATTTGATTTTAATTTTAGTCTTTTCTTTTTTTTGTGTATTTTAAGTCTTGGAGTATATCCTTTAATAATTGCAGGATGGTCTTCTAATTCTAAATATGCTTTATTAGGGGGTTTACGTGGGGTTGCTCAAACAATTTCCTATGAAGTGAGCTTAGCTTTAGTAGTTCTTTGTTTCATTTTGTATGTTGGGGCTTATTCTTTAGAAGACTTTTTAGATTTTCAGAATTCAATATATTTATTTTTTATATTTTATTTTTTGTCTTTAATTTGAGTAGTTTCTTGTTTAGCTGAGATAAATCGCACACCTTTTGATTTTGCTGAAGGGGAATCTGAATTAGTTTCTGGTTTTAATGTTGAATATAGTTCTGGAGGATTTGCTTTATTATTTTTAGGGGAATACACTATAATTATTTTAATATGTACAATTATAGTAAGCCTTTTCTTTGGAGGGGAACTAAATCTAATATATTTTCTAAAATCGGGGGTATTAATTTTTTTGGTTTTATGGCTTCGTGGCACTTTACCTCGTTACCGTTATGATAAATTAATAGGGTTAGCATGAAAAAGAATTTTACCTTTTACTTTACATAGTTTATTTATATACATAAGTTTAAAAGTTTTCATTGAAATTTTTTGGCGAAATAATTTAATTTTAAAAATTTTATCTTGCAAAGGTAACCTTGTTTTTTAACTTTCGCTTAATTTTAAAGGTGGCTGAAGTTTTAAGCATTAGATTGTAAATCTAAATATGAGTATCTCTCTCTTTAAAATCTAGTAAGGTGCCTGAATAAAGGCCCACTTTGATAGAGTGGTTAATGTAGTATTATCTACCCTTATTAATTTGTATAATTTTTAGAAATTTGAAAACTATTAAAGGATTTGAACCTTTCTTATTTGTTTTCAAAACAAATACTTAACCAATCAGTCAAATAGTTATTTTTTAATTAAAGTGTCTCAAAATAAATTGGCCAAAGGGGATGTAATAAAATATGAAAAGTAGATAATTGTTAGTATTTGTCCAATAAAGATATAAGGTTCCTCTACTGGTTCTCCTCCAATTCAGGTTAGTAGTAAGGCAGTAGCAACATAAAACCAAAATAAAATTTTAGCTAAAGGGTAAAATGATACAGACCGAAAATTACTTTTTTGGGAGAAAGGTAAAATGGAAATAATAACTACAGATATTACTAAAGCAATCACCCCCCCTAGTTTATTAGGAATTGAGCGTAAAATTGCATAAGCAAATAAAAAATATCATTCGGGTTTGATATGCTCTGGAGTTACTAAAGGGTTAGCCGGAATGAAATTATCTGGGTCTCCTAGGGTATAAGGGGAGGTTAGAGTTACTAAAATTAGGAATAAAGTTAAGAGAAGAAATCCTAGTATATCTTTGTATCTAAAATATGGGTGGAATGGAATTTTATCTATATTTCTATTAACTCCTAAAGGGTTGTTGGAACCAGATTGGTGGAGAAATAATAAATGAACCCCTGCTATAGCAGCAATTACAAAAGGTAATAGAAAATGTAATGCAAAAAATCGGGTTAGAGTTGCGTTATCTACTGCAAATCCTCCTCATATTCATTCTACTAATATATATCCTACATAAGGTACTGCAGAAAATAAATTAGTAATAACTGTTGCTCCTCAAAAGGATATTTGACCTCAAGGTAAAACATAGCCTACAAAAGCAGTTGCTATAGTAAGTAATAGAATTATAACTCCTGTTAATCAAGTGTATACTATTTTGTAGGATCCATAATAAATACCTCGAGAAATATGTATATAAATCCTAATAAAGAAAAAGGAGGCCCCATTTGCATGTAAAGTTCGAATAAATCATCCTCTATTAACATCTCGAATAATATGAATTACTGAGGAAAATGCAATTTCAACATCTGTAGCAAAATGTATAGCTAAGAATAAACCTGTAACAATTTGAACAATAAGACAAAATCCTAATATAGAACCAAAATTCCATATATAGGAGATATTAGTAGGAGAAGGGAGATCAATTAATACTCCATTTATAATTTTAAATAATGGGTGGGACTTACGTATAGGAATGGACATTTATAATTTAATGTACTCGTAGTGCTCCTTTATTTATTTTTCTGATTTTTACTACTGCTAGTAAGGTTAAAATAATTAAAGATGCTATAATAATAATTAAAGGTAATATATTTATTTCATAAGGTTTTATAATCACTATCCCTATAAAATTTTCTTCTTTGAATATAGAGGAGTCTGTTCTTGTATTAAATTTTAGTTTTGGGGTTAATAAGGTAATCATTATAATAACAGGAATTAAAAATAAAAATTTTATATTAGGGGCAAATTTTTCGTTAGAAGCAATATTTGCTATATAAGTAAATAAAATTAATATTCCTCCTAAAAATACTAAAATTAAAGTATAAGAAAATCAAGGAAATTGACTAATTGTAAATAAACTAATTGAAATAAAAATAGATTGAATAATTAGAGTAAAAATTATAGCTAAGGGATGGAAAGTAAATATGAAAATTATATTTGCAAAAAAAATAAGTAAGATAAATAGTTTTATAAT